GGTTGAAAAGGTAAAGAAGGAAGAAGAACGAATGCATGGGCAGGTGAAATGAGCCCTTTTTTTTTAATCCCCTCGTCACCTACTAGTGAGCCGGAAAGCTTAGGGACGCCTCTCGTTCCTCTTCCCCCATTTGACAACCGTATCTCGTTCGGATGATTCTCTGAAACCCCCTTAACTAAGAGATAGAAAGGCGAAGGGAAGTTCGGAAAAGCCTAGCAGACGGGACTATCAACCCCTTTCTATTAAGACCTCGGCACCATCCTTACCCCCCTACGAAAGATTTAGCCCTATTTATAAGAGGAAAGCTCCCAGGTTCCACATCTTAAAGAAGTGCATGACCAGATTGGAAGCACGGAGGTTCATTCGCAATGGGACAACTCACCCAGCCATGATGCATGACAGAAGAGATCGAGCACAAAATGGAGTTTCCCTCTTGGGTGAGGCTCACGTCCGGAAAGAATCTTTTTCAAGACTTTATCTCCTATGTTGACCTTTCTCTATATTACCTTATTTTGGAATTCACTTGAAAGCCCCTTTTCTGGTAGACCTGGGCATGTTCCATGGCGCGAAGTTCTCATCTAATAGCTCTTTGGGGATATATAAAAAATATGCTCTCTATCATCCACATCCAAATCTTTTTCAAGCTGGGCCCTGATGTTTCAGGGAATGGCGGAATCCGTCTCTAGCAAGTACGCAACTGGCCTTAAATTGTATCGAGCTACAGGCCCTTCTCATAAGATGTTGTAAGCTACGGGCCTTATTCGACGAAGCTTAAAGCAGACATCAAGAGCTAAGAAGGGGGCCAACAAGCCCCTTTGAAGCTAATGCCTTAGAAGCTACAGGACATAGAAGCAGGCCAACAAGTTGATTGAATCTTTTCCAGTCTAGAGACTGGCGGATTACCTTCGAAACAAAGGATTGCAAAATTCCTTCTGCTTTGGACAAGATAAGTGGACAGATGAGTTGAATAATACAGGGACTGATAAGCTAAGCGAGGTCCCCCTTTGAGATCTCCCAACCTAAAGGCTTTATTCAGAGGTGGGTCTTTCAACCGCTTACTCTTTCGATTTCGGTGAAGGGTGCACTACAAGAGAATCGGTACTAAAGATATTAAATGGGGGGATTTCGCCGATATTGAGTCGACTATAAACTATTCATCTTGCTTGGAACCGTCGTTGTGTATGGGAAAGAGGGCTTCTACCTATGCTTGGTTGGGAAAAGGGTGAATGGTCCCAAAAGGGACGGGAAAAAGCCACTAGAAAGAACGGGGGGTCATCCACTCCGTCGCTGGGTAGTCCACTTTATCCGTGACTCTGAGTACAAGATTTCCGGGATCAAGAAACTAGCAAACAAATATGCTCGGCTGGACTCTTTTCTCGTATGCCCGGAAAATGGAATTTCGGTACAACTCCGCTTGCTGCAAAGCCTTTATTTCTCGTCCAAACACTCCAGATCTGCACTTCCCTTTACTCCATAGGGCCGAAGCCTTATTAAGTTAAGAATTAAGAAGGGCTTTTTTTATAGAGAGAGAGTCAGGGGCGATCTATATTGCTTACCACAGCTCTATTCCCGACTTGAAATCCATAACGGACTTTAAGAGAGGATGAACATTCCCGTTCTATAGGTAGCACTGCCCCTATTAGAGAAGGGTGAGGGCCCACTTCCGTACTTCTGATCTGCTAGCACTGTGAATTACCTTAGACCTACGCAGCAGGAACGAGATGGAGCACCTACTCTACTGGTCGTCTGCTCTCTCGAGGTCGTCCTTATCTAGGTACAAAAAGGACATTACGGGGTATCTCCAAAATTCGATGTACTTCGTGCAGGACACATCTCATGTTTGCCGAATCTAAAAACCATCGCCTTTGCATCCAAACACTTCACGGCGGCTATGATCAGATCCCAGTGTTGGTTCACTTTTGACTTTATCCTCCACCAAATCTTCTGATCTCCTGTTCTCAATGATGTTAAGCAGCTCCTGATCGCAGCAATCATGCCTTCGAAGGTACGTTTTTTTCATTCGGGGTCTTACCTTGGGGATAGACGATGGACCCGCCATTCGACATGATGCAGCATTTTGAAAGAAAATTCCATCAAATCAAAGGAGTTGACATTTCTGACATCTCTTGACACCCTTACTTTTAATAGGGGGCCTTGCCTCATGATTTTCTTGGCAAGCATTTGGCTGTTGACGTGTCCTCCGCACCCACTTGAATGAGCTTGTTCAACAATGTGTGCTCCTTATTTCGGAAGGGCGAGTGACCTTTTGTAAAGGACATCTCCCAAGATCACAAATCGTCGGGAAAGTTCCCTCCGGGCTCTCCTCTGACCACGAGTGGCGTACTCCGGTATGAACCCGTCTTGAGGTAATTGTAGAAAGAATAATACCATGGTTCCCATCGTCCTCGTAATCTTCCTCGTCTTGACTGGTGATAGTTCATCATGTTCCAACTCCTGATAGTCTTCATCCAAGAAGATAAATGAGTCCCGTTCGGCGGAAGGGCTCTCTGTGGCTCGGATGTCGATGACAAGCGACTCTGTGCTTCGGTGTACTAGCATGTGTACTAGAGCGGCTGAGTATGAATTCCATAAGGGCTGGCGAGTCAGCCAAGCGATTTTAGATTCTCGGAACATGGGTGAAGGTGATCTCCCTAAAGCGCTTGATCAGGTCAATGGCAAGTTCTTGGTACGATATGAGTTGGGTCTCTTTGGTCTTCCATTCTCCTATACCTCTCTCTATAGAAAAAGCCTTTCCCCTTTTCATAATACCCACGGTAAGCATCCTGCTCTCGATCCAGAGCTACTGCTTCAACAATCAACTGAGCTTAGGAAGTCAGGTTAAGACGTCGACTTATAATTGGTCTTGCCCGAGGAGATGAAAAAGAATTAGGGCTTGCTTTCTCAATTCACATCTATGAGCGATGATTCCTCTATCTCTTGCTCGCTTCGATCGGACTCTGGCAGCTTAGGGAAGAATGATGGCTCGCTAACAAGGCCCCTAAATGACCGCTCAGAAGGCCTACCTCTTTTTTTCCCAATCTCTCACTCGCTCGTCCCTCTCTCATGAAAGATTGTCTCTCCTCTCCCGGCGGCTTTTAGTCATGTCTATAGCCAGTTGCTAAGACGATTCCCACTCAAGCATTCTCATTCAACGGTCTATCAATGCTGCCTTATTTAGTTCAAAATTCCTTTCTTTCTACTAGTTCTTACATAAGCAATTTGCAGGAAGTAAACGAAGTCTTTCCTTCCTAAATCCACTCCAGAAGTCACGTCTTTCAGTACTGGGACTGAAGTCAAGTACTTTCGAGTTGCTCTTTGCCCAAAGCCCTCTTTCCGACTTAGAAAGACCAACTAACAATAGCTTTAGCATCTCTTGAGTTGGAAAGCTCTTTATAGAGCTAAGGGGAAGGTTTGGAACCCTAGTAGCAGAATGGAATCAGCGGGCTGACTTCCATGCTAACACGAGTAGTTTAACTCATAATTACCTCGTAAGGGCTTTTTTAATTGTTTTTGCTTTGCTATAAACTTTTTAAAAAGTCTTCAAATAGCCATTGCATAGTTTACGAATTATGCTTAGTAGGGACCTAAACACAGGAATGGTTCAGAGTCAGACCACGCCTTATGACGAAAGGGGGAGAAAGGACTGTCGATCTGTGATCAAAGAAAACTATACCTGAAGAATGGGATACAGATTGACCGGCACAAAAGCCATCTCTATCAATCTACGCTCATTGATGAGACGGCGACATAGAGAACTTTGTCACCCCCTTGTCACTTAAAAGTAAAGAAGAGATACAAACTTTTGAATATAAATTTGGTGGGATCGAGGGTGGAATCGAATAGCGAATGCACTTGACCGACCCGCCATCTCTTTCCTTCAATAATGCCTTCGCTTCACTTCAAGACGCTATTTGCCAATAAGAAAAAAAACTACCTTTTTTATTTGAATGGAAGAAGCCGAAGGGGTGAACGAGCGCTGCGGTAACGAGCTTTCCTTCTGCCGGCCTTTATAGGAGTAGGGGAGCGTGGTGAGATAGATAGACGTCCAATCCTGCAGCAGCTAGTTGCTCGGCCTTAGTCTTGGGCTGATCTCACACTTCAATCAAGCCCTTCGTACTTCGATCCAATCAATCGATCGATCAAGAGGCTAATCTCTTTTGTTTGGGCCGGTAGCTAAAAGAAAGTCCTCGCTTTCTCTTGAACAAGGGAAGGGCAGCATAGCATTAGCTTCAATTAAACAAGCTCAACCTTGAGAAAGGTGGTAGGCCGAAGAACCGTTGAACGCTTCAACTTGGCCACTGAAGAAGGCGAAGGCTGGGCGAGAGACTAGGCCAACTTACTGCTTACTGCTATGCCATGGTTGAAGCTTTAGGCTCCATAGACGGAACTATGTATTAGGTATTAGGGAGGGGAGGACACCACTCAGCACCCCACGGAGCGGTGGGGTTCAATGCCTAAAAAAAAAATAGAAAAAAAAGGGGGAAAGATGACTCTATGGCTGAGGGGAGGAGAGAAAGAACGCATGCATGGATATTCTGTCTGTCGGAGGTTCGAGAATCTATGAAAGGACATCTAAAGCTAAGGTTACGAAGTAAAGGAAGTCCGAGAGAAGTGGTGATCTCATCTTGCTTGCTGGGAGAGAGGAAGCTTCCGGACCACCTTTTCCAGCCAGATAGCGAGCGATCACTCAGCAATGAACACTAACTGAAAGCGGCCGGGAATGAGTACCTATCCCTTACGGGAATCGAACCCGTGTCTTCGACATGAAAAGACGATGTCCTAACCACTGGACGAAAGGGACCAAAAAGCCATTCTTCATATACCGCTCCGTGGGCTCCGAGAATAGAAGTGGTTCGTTTTCTTTCTATACGAAATTAAAGATTTCGTTTGTGTTCATGTTGGCGATTTCAGATGTCAATTCGGCGGTTCGTCCCCCCTTCCTACGGGTTCCCCCACCCCCCTGAATAAGTAAGGCCCCGCTCTTTCTAATAAAAAAAAGAGGGGCGAAGCGCCCGTTTGAAGTGGCGAAGGCCTATGCTACAGTAAGAAAAAAAGTAGGTTTCGGTTACGAAGTCACTTAGTCGAACTATAAAGAAAGGGAGGCTAAGGCTACGAAGTAAGGTCAACTGGTTAAGGAAAGCTCAGGTTATGAAAAAGTTTAGCCGTTAATTAATTAATTAGTAGTGAGACGTCGGTACGGAGTTGCGTCAGCTGTGGATATAGACTAGGCTAAGGGGCGGACTTCATCTCTTCTATTCTCTTCACTTACACCTTACACTTCTGCTGAGTCTAACGAGGCTCAGGTGCGGAGCCTTCCACTGTCACTGTGGACCGAGACTACGCAAAGGTAGAACATCATAGAAACTTCGCTGACTTTCTCATAAACCTTGATTTCGCTACGCTCAATAAGAAGCCGGAATAGCTGAAATTGGTTCGTGTTCCGTTTCCAAAGTCAGTCGTCTTTACCCAAGTGTGAACTTCAGACGACTCTCAAGCGGTTCCATTCCTTCTTACTGTACTTCTGGGTCAACCCAACCCGAATGGGAAGAAGGGGGTCAGCCAAACAGCGGTCCACTTTGTACGTTTGCTGAGCAGACCAATCAGGCATTTTTTTTTATAAAAAGGAAGGGAACTTCTCACCGAAGGAGGCAGTAGGAATGAAGGAGGCGGGAAGCTACCGCTTCTAGAATGGTTGCTTATCCTTCACTTTTTTTAGAGCGTATCGCTATTCAAAAAAAAAAGGTTTATGTAATCGGAAAAATGGTTACGGTTGCGGAAACCAGAGAAAGTCGGGAACCATCGGTTACCTTTTGAATCAAAGTAGCGACGAGCCTAGTATTACGACTACAGGGGGAGAAGCAAAGCTTCGTAGACAGCTTCGCTTCCTCGTCGCTTCTTTCTAGCGACCAGCTTCTCAAGTGGGTGGCTTGGTAAGCAAGCTACCTTCAGCATCGGTAAAATCCCTATCAATAATAGGCCGGAATGGTGGGGAAGGAAGCCCTCCCTACGGGGGGAAGAGCCCTTTCACAGCCGCTCCTCTACAACTACCTTTCGCCCAACATGATCACGAACGAAGACAGAGAATTGCGTAGATAGGAGGACGAAACGAACCAACCCACTTGTCCTGATCGGAACGATTGAAGAAAGAAAGAGAATGGTGCCCCCTTTCGCCCAGGGGGCATCGTCGGAGAACAATGTCGGGGACAGGGTGAGAACCTTCCGTTGTTTACACCCTTTAAGTGTTGGTTCTTCCGGGGATAGATCTGGTTTCAAGATCTATGAACAAGAGAGATCCCTAAATCTCCATTTGAAAAAAGAGATGAATAGATAAGGCGAAGCCAGCTGAAGGAAGGGCGCTAACGAGCAAGAAAACGGATGCGCTAACGCGCAACGGCTTTCCTTTCTCTGATAGAGGCTCGCTTCTTCAATTCAAGTTCAGCTTGCTGCTTTTCATTTTGATAGGAGTAGGTGCTTGCTGCTCGCTCGCTGTCTACTAAATGAGCCTTTACTGCCCGCCCCTCTCTTTAATCTTAAGTAAAGTGAAGTCAAATCAATGAAGTGAACAGCCCAACCTCTTTGTTTGAAGCTTTGTTTCACCTAATTCGGAAAGAGAACAATAGACTTGCAACTATAGTATAGGAAAAAGCTTCTCTTTGATAGCGGTCATAGGGGAGTTCAGAAAGGATCTGACCGTAGATAGAGACTGAAACCTGTGCGGGGGTAGGGGCGGATGTAGCCAAGTGGATCAAGGCAGTGGATTGTGAATCCACCACGCGCGGGTTCAATCCCCGTCGTTCGCCCATCAATAAATGGACCATTTGTTACGGAGACAGAAGACAAACCTAGAAAGCTTTTTTTCTGCAAGTCATCTCGAGGCTTCAAACGCATCCAAGCAATTGGTATCCGATTGAAGCATAGAAATAGATTCGCGCCGCCTACTTGCTGAAAGCACAAATGGAATGGCCGATCATGAATTCTATGAAGTTTTTAAGACCTTCACTTTTGAGTTCATAATGAATGAAATGAACCCCCGGATGAGGAGCAAATCTCCCCATGGTTTAGTAAAAGAAAAGAAGAGGATTTATCCTCTAGTTGCGAAGGATACTGCTTACTACAGATTCGAGTGAAATGGCTGGTGGTAAGCGTGGTAAGGTCGCTGCTAACGAATGGTGGGTGCGTGGAGAATGCTATGGATTCGAGCTCCATTTCCCTCTCGGTACTTAGATCTTCCTCTAAAACGTCTCCCATTCCTCTTTCCTTTGTTCCGCCGACTACATTGATTGGATACCGCTGGGCCTGCCTACGCATAAAGTATAAGGATTCTCCCATAAAGCCATTGAATTGCCCTTGGTTGTCCTACCTTAGATCTTATTCCCACCTTGTTCTATTGCTCTTTCTCGATGGGGCGCTAGACCTCATTCTCTTTGAGACGCTTATTCAATTGATAGTGGCCCCTCCTTACTTTAATTCGATGGGGAGGATGGGAGTAAGGAGCGGGTA